CGGATATTCCTTGCTCATTATCAGACAATCACTTATTCACAAACCTCGTGTGGGGCTAATAGTTTTCATTCCCCATCTCCTCATGGAAAACCCTTTTCGCTCCGCTTAGCCCTATCCCCTTCTAGAGGTATTTTAGTGATAGGTTCTATAGGAACTGGACGATCCTGTTTGGTCAAATACCTAGCGACAAACTCCTATGTTCCTTTCATTACGGTATATCCGAACAAGTTCCTGGACGACAAGCTTAAAGGTTATCTTATTGATGATATCGATATTGATGATAGTGATGATGACCTTGATATTGATGATAGTGACGATATTGATGATAGTGATGGTATTGATGATAGTGATGATGACCTTGATATTGATACGGAGCTGCTAACTATGACGAATGTGCTAACTATGTATATGACGCCGAAAATAGACCGATTTGAGATCACCCTTCAATTCGAATTAGCAAAAGCAATGTCTCCTTGCATAATATGGATTCCAAACATTCATGATATGCATGCGAATGGGTCGAATTACTTATCCCTCGGTCTATTAGAGAACAGTGAAAGATGTTCCACTGGAAAGATTCTTGTTATTGCTTCGACTCATATTCCCCAAAAAGTGGATCCCGCTCTAATAGCTCCGAATAAATTAAATACATGCATTAAGATACGAAGGCTTCTTCTTCCACAACAACGAAAGCACTTTTTCATTCTTTCATATACTAGGGGATTTCACTTGGAAAAGAAGATGTTCCATACTACTGGATTCGGGTCCATAACCATGGGTTCCAATGCACGAGATCTTGTAGCACTTATCAATGAGGCCCTATCAATTAGTATTACACAGAAGAAATCCATTATAGAAACTAATACAATTAGATCAGCTCTTCATAGAAAAACTTGGCATTTTCGATCCCAGATAAGATCAGTTCAGGATCATGGGATCCTTTTCTATCAGATAGGAAGGGCTGTTGCACAAAATGTACTTCTAAGTAATTGCTCCATAGATCCTATATCTATCTATATGAAGAAGAAATCATGTAAGGGAGGGGATTCTTATTTGTACAAATGGTACTTCGAACTTGGAACGAGCATGAAGAAATTAACGATACTTCTTTATCTTTTGAGTTGTTCTGCCGGATCGGTCGCTCAAGATCTTTGGTCTTCATCCAGACCCGATGAAAAAAATTGGATCACTTCTTATGGATTCGTTGAGAATGATTCTGATCTAGTTCATGGCCTATTACTATTATTACTATTAGAAGTAGAAGTAGAAGGCGCTCTGGCGGGATCCTCACGGACAGAAAAAGATTGCAGTCAGTTTGATAATAATCGAGTGACATTGCTTCTTCGTTCCGAACCAAGGAATCAGTTAGATATGATGCAAAATGGATCTTGTTCTATCGTTGATCAGAGATTTCTATATGAAAAATACGAATCGGAGTTTGAAGAAGGGGCCCTCGATCCGCAACAGATAGAGGAGGATTTATTCAATCACATAGTTTGGGCTCCTAGAATATGGCGCCCTTATGGCAATCTATTTGATTGTATCGAAAGGCCCACTGAATTGGGATTTCCCTATTGGGCTGGGTCATTTCGGGGCAAACGGATCATTTATCATAAAGAGGATGAGCTTCAAGAGAATGATTCGGAGTTCTTGCAGAGTGGAACCATGCAGTACCAGACACGAGATAGATCTTCCAAAGAACAAGGCTTTTTTCGAACAAGCCAATTCATTTGGGACCCTGCGGATCCATTCCTTTCCCTATTCAAAGATCAGCCCTTTGTCTCTGTGTTTTCACGTCGAGAATTCTTTGCAGATGAGGAGATGTCAAAGGGGCTTATTGCTTCCCAAACAAATCCTCCTACATCTATATATAAACGCTGGTTCATAAAGAATACGCAAGAAAAGCACTTCGAATTGTTGATTCATCGCCAGAGATGGTTTAGAACCAATAGTTCATTATCTAATGGATCTTTCCGTTCTAATACTCTATCCGAGAGTTATCAGTATTTATCAAATCTGTTCCTATCTAACGGAACACTATTGGATCAAATGATAAAGACATTGTTGAGAAAGAGATGGCTTTTCCCGGATGAAATGAAACATTTGATTCATGTAACAGGAGAAAGATTCCCCATTCCTTAGCCGTAGAAACAGATTTCGGATCTAATCAATATTGATTAGATCCGAAATCTGTTATGGAATTGCTCATTCAATGAGCATTCTCATCTCAATATTATGCCTTGAAGAGGACTCGAACCTCCACGCTCTTTAGCACGAGATTTTGAGTCTCGCGTGTCTACCATTTCACCATCAAGGCATCTTGAAAGTGAATCGTATTCCATGAATATGATATCTATCTAGTGTGATATATGGAATATATGACAAAGGTGGAGTATTTCTATCGATCGGTCATGCCATATAGGCCCGAGTCAGACATCAAATTGCTTCGATTTGAATTATCCGGAGGATACCTTCTATATATCAAAAAGATGTAAAATCA